AACTGAAATGTCACAATATTTTTTTTATACATGCCCAAGTGATGGAAAACAAAGAATATCTTTTACATATCCGCCCAGTTTGTCAACGTTTTTTGAAATGATACAACAGAAGATGCTTTTGTGCACGACAGAAAAGCTATCCCCAGCAGAACTGTATAATCATTGGTTTTATACCAATGAACAAAAACGAAACAACCTCATCAACGAACTTATCAATCGAATTGAAGCTCTAGACAAGGGGTCTCTTGCTATGGATGTACTCGAAAAAAGAACTAGATTGTGCAATGATGAGACTGAACAAGAATGCTTACCTAAAATATATGATCCTCTTTTGAATGGACCCCATCGTGGAACAATCAAAGAATTGTATTCAGGTTCAAACATGAACGAGTATTTAATAAACTCGATAGAAGATTCTATCGAAACTCTTTGGATAAACAAACTTCATGATATCGCTCTTCCTACTGCCCTTACTACTGATTACCGAGAATTTGAAGAAAAAATAAAAAACACTTTTGATTTAAATTTTAAATTGTAAATTAAAAATACAGTAAATTACTATAAAAATAAATACATAAAATAAGTAAAAGAAGAGATAAGAAGAGATTCGTCCTCCCCCTACATATTTAATAATTTCTGCTACAAATAAATTTAGAATAGCAACAGCATTCGTAATTCCATCAATTACTTGTTTATCAAAAAAATAACTTAGTTCTGCCAGCCCTCTTATACCTGTAGTTAAGGTTTTTGTATAAATAGCGTCTATGTAACCACGATTATATGACCAATTATATATAAAATTGAGTATTTTGTCCCAAATAATTCTCCTAGGACCCATTTGAACAGATAAATTTATTAAGTTCAAATTATTAAAATTGGAATAAGCAGGCCCATAGAAAAGAAACGCTATAAATATTCCGAAATATGCTATACTGACTGAAAAAATAGCATTTATCACAAATTCATCCCAATCAAAATCATAATTTGAATGTAAAAAGTTTATTGATGGAGTTAACCATCTGGATAATATATCTAAATGAATTATTCCTTGACCAAAAGGAATTCCTATGGATCCAACGAACAAAGTAACTAAGACCAATATAAGAAGTGGTAATAACATATTATTGTCCGATTCATAAGGATATGTGGAAATTTTTTTATTGGAAAAATTTTTTATAGTAATAAGAGACCCCATCATATTGGTTACTACATTACCAACAATAGGATATACTTTTTTCGAAAAAACAGAAATTCTTTGATTATGATTCATTGTTGATAAAATCAAATTATTTTTTTTTACTTTTTGTCCTTTTTTTCCCCAGATAGATATTGAATGGAACACATTATTTTTTTTGCCGCTGTAATTTTTACAATTACTATTTAAATGACCTTCAAAAGTAAGTAAATACATCCGAAACATATAAAATGCAGTTAATCCTGCTGTGAAACAAGCTATTATTGCAAAAATGGGTGAATACAACCAACTATCATTAAGAATTTCATCTTTGGACCAAAAACAAGCAAGAGGTGGAATACCACAAAGAGAAAGCGTGCCTAAAAAAAATGAAATTTTTGTAATTGGGACATATTTTTTTAAACCACCCATAAGAACCATATTCTGGCTTTTATCTGGGGAATACCCAACAATAGTTTCCATTGAATGAATAATGGAGCCAGATCCTAAAAACAATAATGCTTTCGAATAGGCATGAGTGATCAAATGAAATAAAGCAGTTCGATAAGATCCCATACCTAAAGCTAACATAATATAGCCCAATTGCGACATTGTAGAATAGGCTAGACTTCTTTTAATGTCTCTTTGAGCAAGAGCTAAAGTAGCTCCTAATAGTATTGTTATTATACCTACCAAAGAAATTATATTCAGTATGTAAGGTATGACTGTAAAAAGAGGAAAAAGTCGAGCTACAAGAAAAATTCCTGCTGCTACCATAGTAGCAGCATGTATAAGAGCCGAAATAGGAGTAGGGCCTTCCATAGCATCAGGTAACCATACATGAAGAGGGAATTGCGCAGACTTGGCAACCGAACCTACAAATAATAGGGAAGCACACAAAGTAAGAAATAAAGAATTGTCCCCATTATTATCAATCAAATTATTGGCTATTTCAAACAAATCCCGAAATTCAAAACTCCCCGTTATCCAATAAAGACCTAAGATTCCTAAAAATAAAAAAAAATCCCCTACACGATTAGTTACAAACGCTTTTTGACAAGCAGTTGCGGCAAGGGGTCGTGTGAACCAAAAACCTATTAATAGATACGAACACATTCCAACTAATTCCCAAAAAATATAAATTTGTATCAAATTTGAACTAGTAACTAATCCCAGCATCGAAGCGTTAAAAAAACTAATATAAGCAAAAAATGTCAAATAGCCTTGATCATGAGACATATAATTGTCACTATAAATAAGAACCATTATTCCAACAGTAGTTATTAATATTAACATAATGGAAGTAAGCGGATCTATTAAGTGGCCTAAATCTAAAGAAAAATCATTATTTAGGGTCCAAGACCATACATATTGGTAGGATGGACTGCCATTTATTTGCTGAAGAGACAGATTGGCGGAAAAAATCATAACGATACTTAGTAATAAAACACTAAGAAAAGCCCATATACGACGAATATTTTTTGTTGCCGCCGGGAAAAGAAAAAGGCCTACCCCTATTGCTATAGGAACCGGAAGGGGGACGAAAGGTATGATCCACGCATATTGATACGTATATTCCATAAAAAATAAACCTTTTTTTATTGTTAAATTGTTTCCGATTCACCAACTCTTTTATATTTAGAACGGAGCAAAAAAAAATCAAGATATGAAAAGACTTTAATAGAAATAGAATTAATATAGAAATAGAATTAAGAATTCTGATGATTTCCAAATAGTCAAATAAAAACGATTAAGTCTGATAAAGTTATTCTTTTTTTTTTTTATTAAAGATTAAGATATATGAACATAGAGAATATAATATTTTCAATCATTTCATTATTACAATAATTTAGTTTATATACATAAAACAAGTCCAAAAATTATGAAACAAAAAAGTACTTTTTTCCGAGTATCCTATGATCCACCAATAACTCAACCCGATAAACAAAAAAACAAGGAGATTCTTTTCTTATTTTCGTTAATTGATTCGGAATTCAGAATTCGGAATCATTAATCGGTTGTGAACTAGTCCGTTGGGAAACTGAGTGAGTTGCTTATATTTCTTTCAATAAAGCAACTTAAACTTATACTTGTGATTAATTTTATTGATGTTCGTCGATTTGTTACTTATCACTTCAGTTTGCACAGAGCTGCAATAATAATAAAAATTTCTGGTTCAAATAACATATCGTTTAATAAATTTATTACTAATGGATACTTATTTTTTCTAATTTTAATTAGATTAGATATACTTTCTTGATCCTCGATCAATTACAATTAATAGAAAGAGTTTTACAGTCTAGTTTTCTTAAATTAGGTAAGGGTTCTTAAACTTTTCGATTTCTTTTTTGAAATTACATGAAATGCAACATGGCAAAAATAGACAATTGAAACTCTTTTTGATTCTTTTTTACCAATGGAAAGCAACTCGATTTCTATAGCCATGAATACCATGTATATATATAAATATCTTCATTCGAATATAGTTATATATATGTCAGTATAAATAATTCTTTCTTCAAAATATTGTATGTAAATTTGAGTAATAAAAAAATTATATATTTTTTTGAACAATAAATGTCTTCCACATTTAACTATAAAATGAATAACCTCTGCATTTTGGAATGGCGGTTCAAAAAAAGCGTATTTCTATGTCCAAAAAGCATATTCGTCAAAATTTTTGGAAAAATAAAGTGTATTGGGCAGGAATAAAAGCTTTTTCTTTAGCAAAATCCCTTTCGACCGGGAATTCTAAAAGCTTTTTTGTACAACAAACAAGTAATATAATATATTATATAATAAAGACTTGGAAAAGTCTTGGAATAATCTTAATCGATATGAACCAACGAATTCAATAATTTATAAGATAAGAAATTACCATTAATATGGTAAACTTAATGAGATGCAATTTTCTATTGTCGTATGTTGTAGGATAACATTTTTGTGTCTACTAGACAAAGGCTCGAAAAATTAGGCACAATATATCATTTTTCTCTTTACAAAGTTTTCTCTTTCTCGTTAGTGGGTTTTTGTGGGATGGGGGTTGTTATTTTCCCCATCGATTCACTTTTCACAAAAATGATATTTTTCTTTTCATTTTTAAAGGCTCATTGGGTTCTGGATGCCGAATATATATTCTATGTTTTAACTTAACTTTAACTATAGAATACATTAAGATACCTATCCATAAAGCACAATATCCATTCCATAATGAAAAATCGTTTTAGAAATATTGAAGACAAATTTTCACTGGTATATCTACAGCCTACTAATTGGTTTGACTAATACTTAATTAGTTTGATAAATAGTACCACGAATTATGGGTACAATTTAAATCCTAGCAATTGGCAATTTATAGTTAATCCAGTTTTCAACCTATCCAACAAACATTTTAAACCTCCTTACAATTCTAAAATTTTAAAAGAACTTAAACCACACGAAAAACCATTCAGTGCGGTTTTAAAACTAACAACAATAGCCCCACCTCACACTACAATTAAGTAAGGTAATGATTATTGAACGTTTAAATAGTAATTTAAAGGATATTTTGAATCTTTCGGCAAAATAAATATTGCATTGAATTTACTCCTCCAATCTCGACGATTAAAAATGAATGGGCTATTATGATTTCGAGCAAGCCGCTATGGTGAAATCGGTAGACACGCTGCTCTTAGGAAGCAGTGCTAGAGCATCTCGGTTCGAGTCCGAGTAGCGGCATATTTCTAAAAAAGAAATACTAGTAAAATAAATACTCTAATAATTCCTATAATGGATAGAATATAATTTCAGATCTCCATTCCATTCTTGGAGGATATCCTTTTTAGGATTTTTTATGATATTTTTTACTTTAGAACATATATTAACTCACATTTCCTTGTCGATTGTTTCAATCGTACTGACGATTTATTTGATTAACTTATTAGTCCACGAAATCGTAGGATTATATGATTCGTCGGAAAAAGGAATGGTAGCCGCTTTTTTATGTATAACAGGATTATTAGTTATTCGTTGGATTTATTCGGGGCATTTACCCTTAAGTAATTTATATGAATCATTAATGTTCCTTTCATGGAGTTTATCCATTATTCATATGCTTCCTTTTTTCAGAAAACAAAAAAATCTTCTAAGTGCAATAACCGCACCCAGTGCTATTTTGACTCAAGGATTTGCCACCTCAGGTCTTTTAACTGAAATGCATCAATCCACAATATTAGTACCTGCTCTACAATCACAGTGGTTAATGATGCACGTAAGTATGATGGTATTGAGCTATGCATCTCTTCTCTGCGGATCATTATTATCAGTAGCTCTTCTAGCCATTACATTTCGAAAAAATAAAAAAAAAAAATTAAAATGTAAAAACAACCATTTTAGGTTATTTTCATTTGGAAAAATTCAATACGTGAATGAAATAAGCCATGTTTTACAAAACAATTGTTTTATTTCGTTTAGAAATTATCACAGGCATCAATTAATTCAGCAATTGGATTGTTGGAGTTCTCGTGTCATTAGTCTCGGTTTTCTATTTTTAACCATAGGTATTCTTTCGGGAGCAGTATGGGCTAATGAAGCGTGGGGATCCTACTGGAATTGGGACCCAAAAGAAACTTGGGCATTTATTACTTGGACAATATTCGCAATTTATTTACATACTAGAACAAATGAAAATTTGCAAGGCTCAAATTCTGCAATTGTGGCTTCTATAGGATTTTTTATAATTTGGATATGCTATTTTGGAGTAAATCTATTAGGAATAGGGCTGCATAGTTATGGTTCATTCGCATTAACATTTAATTGAAAAAAAAAAAGCAGTTACGAATAGAATATCAAATACATAATAGGAATAGCATAAGCATAGATAACGAAAGTTTGTACGAGTTTTTGAAAATCATTTGAATCAAGTCAAATGATTTTCAAAAACTACAAATTGATTACAATTTAAGTTTATTTTATTAAGTTTAAGTTAATTCATTTTTTGAACTTTTTTTTAACTTTTTTATTAGAAAATTATAAAATAAAAACTAACTATCTATAAAAATAATTAGATATAATAGTTTCTACCTTGTCAATTGATAGTGAGAGAACGAAATCCGGATAAATACCAATACCTATTACGGGTAGAAAAATACAGATTGAAAGAAATAGTTCTCGCGGCCCAGAATCTAAAAAATGAGAATTTTGAGAATTAAATTGCTTATATCCGTAGAACATCTGACGTAACATAGATAATGAATAAATAGGAGTTAATATCATTCCAATTGCCGTTACAAAAGTTATTAGTATTTTTGGCATTAAAAGAAATTTTTGGCTCATAATTAATCCAAAAAATACTACAAATTCTGCAACAAAACCACTCATTCCAGGCAATGCAAGAGAAGCCAGCGAAAAGCTACTGAACATTGTAAATATTTTTGGCATTGGGATAGTTATTCCCCCCATTTCATCGAGATAAACAAGACGTGTTCTATCGTAACTCGTTCCTGCCAAGAAAAAAAGTGCAGCACCGATAAATCCATGAGAGATCATTTGTAAAAGGGCCCCGTTGAGTCCTGTATCAGTTATGGAACTAATTCCTATAATTATGAAACCCATATGAGATACAGAGGAATAGGCAATTCTCTTTTTTAAATTACGCTGACCCGGAGATGCTGAAGCTGCATAGATTATTTGAATTGCACCTACTATCATCAACCAGGGAGAAAATATAGAATGAGCATGGGGTAATAATTCCATATTGATACGAACCAATCCATATGCTCCCATTTTTAATAAGATTCCAGCTAAAAGCATACATGTACTGTAATGGGCTTCCCCATGGGTATCTGGTAACCATGTATGTAGAGGTATAATCGGTAATTTGATAGCATAAGCAATAAGAAATCCAAAATAGAATAGTATTTCCAATGCCACAGGATACGGCTGATTGGCTGATGTTTCAAAATTTAATGTTGGTTCATTGGAACCATATAAACCCATACCTAGAACTCCCATTAAGAGAAAAATGGAACCCCCCGCGGTGTACAAAATAAACTTTGTAGCTGAGTACAAACGTTTCTTCCCTCCCCACATGGATAAAAGTAGGTAGACAGGAATTAATTCTAATTCCCACATGATAAAAAAAAGTAAAAGATCTCGAGAAGAAAATAATCCTATTTGGCCGCTGTACATTGCTAACATAAGGAAATGGAACAATTTTGAATCTCGAGTAACTGGCCAAGCCGCTAAAGTAGCTAAAGTAGTGATGAATCCCGTGAGTAAAATGGGTCCTATGGAAAGCCCATCAATTCCCAGTCTCCAATGAAAATCAAAAAAATTTATCCATTTATAATCTTGCTCCAATTGGATTAATGGATCATCCAATTGGAAATGATAACAGAATACATAGGCCATTAGAAGTAGTTCTAATAGGCATATACAAATAGTATACCACCTAATAACCTTATTTCCTCTATGAGGGAAAAAGAAAATGAAAGTACCCGCGAATATCGGCAAAACAACAATTATAGTTAACCAAGGAAAATCATTCGTGGTAAAAACAAGATACACTTACTTTGACTTTGACCCGAAAACCCGTACTCGAGAAAAGAAAAAATTATTAGTTTGATTATTATATATATTTCTTTTCTCGAGTACGGGTTTTGTCGGTAAAGATAAAAAATGATGGATTCAAGTGGAATTTTTTCGAACGTATCAATAACCTAGACCCATGCTACGAGTTGTCTCGTGCCATAAATAAACCCGGACACTCAAAAAATCGGTTGGGCAAGCGGATTCACACCTTTTACAACCTACACAGTCTTCTGTTCTTGGAGCAGAAGCAATTTGTTTAGCTTTACACCCGTCCCAGGGTATCATCTCTAATACATCTGTGGGGCAAGCTCGTACACATTGAGTACACCCTATACATGTATCATAAATCTTTACTGAATGTGACATTGGATCTATAATTTTTTTTTAACATCATAAAATTTCGATCTAGTAAAGTAGTAAATGAATTATATATTGTAGACACCAGATGAATCAATGATTTAGTAGATTTACCAGAATCAATCTACTTCTGGATCTGCTCATGAAAGAAGGCCAAGATACTTTGATTTATTACATTTTATCAAATAGCACTATATGCTGCACATACCCATTTTTTTATTGGCAGATACTCTATATTTTTTTTATAAACCCTATTTATTCAACAAATTCGATTGATTGATACGAGTTGATTTTCTGTTACGATGAATTGATGAAACAATAGCTAATCCAATAGCTGCTTCAGCAGCTGCAATTGCTATAACAAAAATCGAGAAAATGTCTCCTTTTAATTGGCGACTATCAAATAAATCCGAAAATGTTACGAAATTTATATTAACTGCATTCAGTATAAGCTCAAGACACATAAGCGCTCGAACCATATTTCGACTTGTAATCAATCCATAGATACCGATGCATAATAAATAGGCACTCAAAACAAGTACATGTTCGAGCATCATTGAACAACTCCTCATCAATCTCGATTCATTTCAATATGAACAACAATTTAACCGATTCAATTGACTAAAATAGAATTAAAAAAGTACGCAAAAAGGTATTGGTAATAGAAAATAGATATAAATATAGAAAAATTCCGTTTTTTTTTTCCTTTTTTTTATACTTTATCTTTTATATACATGAACAATAAAAAAAATATTTTAAAGAAGAAAAGAACAAGTCTATATTAATTTAATTAATATAATTTTATATTATTCAATTTCGAAATATTTAGTACTGACGAGCCATAGCAATTGCACCGATCAAGGCAACTAAAAGAATTATCGAAATAAGTTCAAATGGAAGAAAAAAATCTGTTGATAAATGAATCCCAATTTGTTGACCATTATTTATCAAGTCCTGCTCTATAATCTGGTTTGACCTTGTAGTCCAAATAATACCGTACCATGACGTATCTGGGATAGTAGTAATTAATGAAAAAAAAATACTTGTACAAACCAGTGAAGTGACTCCATCTCCAACAGTCCAAAGATAGAAATCTTTGTAATATTCTGAACCATTCATAAACATCACGGCAAATACAATTAATACATTTATTGCTCCCACATAAATAAGGAGCTGTGCAGCAGCTACAAAATTGGAGTTCGATGGAATATGGAATAAGGATGTACAAACAAGAACCAATCCCAACGAAAAGGCAGAAAAAATTGGATTGGTAAGTAATACCACTCCTAGACTTCCCACTATAAGACCCAATCCCAAAAAAACTAAAAGAAAATCATGTATTGGTCCAGGCAAATCCATTCTATGTAAAATAAAAGATAAATTAAGTAGAAATTTTTCATGACCTTATTGAACAAACAAAAAAAAAAGAAGAGATTACCTATTTTTTGATACCCTTCTAATTGAATTAAATCAATATAGGGTCGTGTGTGGGTTGATGTAGATATGTTTATTTATTATATGAATGATTGAATACCATTTGTTTATCTGAAAGTTTCGTTCAAAATTGCATTTAAAAAATTTCTCGATTCAATTATTTAAATTATTTAGAGTATAGAATAATTATTCTATTTTCTTTTTTTATTATTTATATATTATAATCACAGATATGATATTTATATATATATACTGTATGTAATGTAGTATTTTAATATACAGAGAATAGATAAATATATTTTTATGAATATATGAAAATCATTACTCTCAACCCCTTTAGGATTTTTAGTTATTGTCTAAGCAAAATAAAATGAAGGAAGCTTCGCTACTTTCAATCAAAACGGAATCTTAGTAATTGGTAATTGTTCTTGAATCAAGTGGTTTAGCCGTGCCTTTTTTGATTTG